GTCCACTTACTTTTTCTTTTGTTGATTTCTAACCTTTCGAATCAATTTGGTTGGTATAATGGAAAATAGGACTATTCGGTGATTCAAGAAGTGACTTTTCATTATTCCTAAATTCATACTAATGAAAATTGACTAAACAAATGTTCAACTTTATAACTAAGTATAATGATAATGTATTATCCAGTTAGTTACTTTTTTTATTACAAATAAAAATACAATTCTCCCATCAAATATGAATACTAGATTGGGGTTTTACAAAGCCCCTTATCGGATTTGAACCGATGACTTACGCCTTACCATGGCGTTACTCTACCACTGAGTTAAAAGGGCCTTTTTTATTTAATTCCGGAATTATTCACTATGTGGATAAAATATCTATATGTACATATATTATAAACATAAGTATATATGCATTAAGTACGTGCAGTAGCTACATAGTGTCTAGCGGCTCATTGTTGAATAATAAAAAAAATGGATTTACCTAGGAAGTCTAGGAGAAAATGTAATGAATTGTTTCAAGACCGACTCGAATTGCTTTTTTCTTTTATTGAATTGATCCCACCAGAACAAAATTCACTTGATTGATACATGTACATACACCTAGCAATTCAACATAAAATTCAAGATATTTCATCGAATCATGGAATGAAGAGATTCCACTTGTCTTCTGAACTAAATTCTTGGAGAAAAAATCCTCCTCTTCTACTAGATTTCTAATGTCGATTCTAATGAATAATTCGTCAATGACGAATAAAAAACAATTCTATGCAATTCTGGAAGGGGGAAAGATCCCTCGGATAGAATCATTCGATTATATTGACAATTTCAAAAAACTGATCATACTATGATCATAGTATGATGGCCGTTGGTCAAGCAGGCCCCCATCGTCTAGTGGTTTAGGACATCTCTCTTTCAAGGAGGCAGCGGGGATTCGAATTCCCCTGGGGGTAGGGTACTACGAAAGGAAGTTGATCATGGATTACCAATAAGTCGAAAATGGATTCTTCCTGGGTCGATGCCCGAGCGGTTAATGGGGACGGACTGTAAATTCGTTGGCAATATGTCTACGCTGGTTCAAATCCAGCTCGGCCCAATAATTCGCCAATCCGCCATGAGATGATATAACCCCCTTTGTACTTCAGAAATACCCGATCCGGAGATAAAAACAAATCAAATTTTCTGCTAGATCCCGTATTTCCCTGGGATTGTAGTTCAATTGGTCAGAGCACCGCCCTGTCAAGGCGGAAGCTGCGGGTTCGAGCCCCGTCAGTCCCGACGGATCCAATAAAATAAATATATCAAAAAATCTCTCCCTTTTTATGAAGGGGACCGGGGGAAGAATTCCATTGTCAAAGCAAAAGGGAAATCCGTATTTCTTTTTTCATTTAGCTTTTATTGTTTGTTTGGGTTTGTAACTATGTGACGACTGGAAGTGGAAGAGCTATTTGATGAGACTTCATCAGATGATTGTACAATAAAATAAGGAACTAGATAGATTAGAGAGAAAAAAAGAACAGATAATAAAAAATGATAAATAAATAAAGGAATTTTGGATTAGGTCAGCAATCCAAGTTTGGGGCGGTATGGATAAAAGAACTTCCTATGTTATACTATTCAATTCTCGACGACGAATTGATTTGATAGTTCAGATATTGTTATTCATGATATTGATCTGATTCAAGATCATCGAGAGGTAATATTCATTCATTGAATTTACAGGCCAAAGATTTATCATCTCTATGGGATTAAATCCCGAGTTATTGCAAAGTAAAAAACCGATGAGATTATGGAAGTAAATATTCTTGCATTTATTGCTACTGCACTATTTATTCTAGTTCCTACCGCTTTTCTACTTATCATTTATGTAAAAACAGTCAGTCAAAACGATTAATTATTAACTAATTTGAATGAAACTTGACTTCTGAGTTCTTAGCCAAAATTGACGAAATAAAATGAAAAAGATTCCAATTTTATGTCTTAAATGAAATGAGTGGACTAGAATCGGCAGTATTCTAATAGATAGATAGTATGGTAGAAAGATTCATCTATTTCTTTCTACCATACTATTTATTAGTTAGATTGTCTGCCCCCTGGAATAAAATAAAGATAGAGGCTGCATTTGATATGGATCTATATATCAATCTACAATATTATCTTGATATATGTGAATATCAATTCCATATATGGGATTGACATAGCATCCAATTCCAGTTATTTGCTATATCTATTTGTTCTGATCAATCTGAATTATTCCTATGTCTTATAGTTTGAATTACTATATTTTTGATTTCCAATATGAATCTCGGTATCTATTGAGAGAATCAAATCAATGAAGCAAAAGCGATAGATATAGGCATATTCAAAAAATCACGTAGTAATCTTTTTTTTTAACATTCCCAAGAAGTAAACCATTGATAGTAGTTCCACGGGCATCGAAAAGGAAGAGTAAACCTCACTGATTTTTAACGCCTGAACCATGATATGAAATAAGTCGATAAAG